AGAGCGAAAGCTCTGATGTGAGGCTGTTAACCTCAGTCTGAGGAGTGCGAGAGTTGTGACTTTAGCACTTTCAGATCCACAGTGGGCATCTTAGGTGGTCTGGGAGTCACATCCCATTCATATCTAAGTCTCCTACGTAATCTGTAGGGATACATATTATTTTGGTTTTAACACGATCAGCGCCACCCATCAGCAGGGCAAGACCCTGCGGTCAAGGCGAGTTGTCAGGAGGAGATCATTTTGTTATTGTGTGAAAATGAAACGTGTAATGTTTCCTTCTCGCACAATGACTCAATCCCAACTGACATGGAGACGGGGAACGACTATTGAACAGACCCTTTTCTTTTTGACTCGTTTCTTTCTCTTTCTCATTACGACGCTTATCACCTCAACTGCCATTCCTCAGGGATTCCAATTGAAATATGAACTGAGGACGGAAATTTGTAGTATTTCTGTTCTCCAATCTGACCAATAAAGGACAATGATCAGACTGATGCTTAGGGAGGTGAGACACAGAGGCACTCTCAAACATTTCTCTCCAAGCCAGATTGCAAAGAACCCGGTCAAGTCTAGCAGCACTCAGAGTGTTACCCCCTACTCCAAGTGAATTTAGAGCCATAATACCCCATGTCAATCAAACCATGATCAAAAATCCATTCAACAAAACCAGCACTACGTCTATTAGAGATTCGGCTGTTTGAACTGACTTCCGTAGAAGAGGTGACAGAGTGAAAGTCTCTTACAGCAAGCCAGGGATCAGAAAGATCAATACTATTGCTAGCCAAATCCTGCCACAGAAAATTACGAAGACTTGCATTGGGACTACCATACACAACCGAAAGTAACCAGGGTTCAGTGCCACATTCAAGGAAGGCTCAAAGCCAGGCTTTAGGAAAGATTTACGTATCACTATGAATATTCATACGCACCTGCAGCGGAGCAGTTTAGTAAGTGTCTGGCAAAGAGCGAAGAGCTAAAGCGAGAAGATATGTCTTAACCTGCTCTTTTTCACGAATACCTTTCTAGTGGACTTGGATAGAATGCCTATAAGGAAGAAGTCCTAACTCGCAATCGATCTTGTCGGTCTCGGAATATCCCATGGTATTGAATCCGTTCCGGCTTGAGGGCTAGGATAGCCGCATTATCTATTATTCGAAGTTTGGCAGGCCGCATTGATCGAATAGATGACTAAGGCTAAGAACTGATATAGATAGTCATATTGGCCTCTCGCACAGCCAGACTTTGAGTTTGCTGATCCTCCTCCACTACTTTGAATACCTAAAACTGATTCAAGAACAGCTGCTCACTCGGTCGTTGGGAAATGGGTAAGCGATAGGAATAGTTTCGACCGACCTTGGAAGACAGCTTGATGAGAGCCAGGTGGGAATCGGTACACTTAGAGTACGGCGGTATGCGAGGAGCAAGACAGTATGCAATCAATAAAGACGAACGAGCAAGCTCACTCATAGTACGGTAAATTAGCACAAAGAGCATCAGCCAGTTCTTTCAGCATTAGTAAAGTAAGCTGGAAAAAGGAAGGACAGCAAGCCAGGAAAAAGAAATTGATAGAGGCCAGATATGCCATAGCTGTTGAATATCTAGCTTACAAACAAAAAACCTATATGAAAGCAGCCTTGATTGCCAACAGATTTGATTGCCGCGGATAAGAGATAAGTGAATTTTCTTTTCCTTCCCTCCGCATCAGAATAGGTATCCAAGTCTGCGTTAACCGACAAGGGAATGTATTTTTTTCATCCATGAAAGACTAAACAGAGGCGGGCGAGCTTGCCGGTGTGATACACCTACCCATCACGATGAGTTCTCGTTCGAAAGATCGAAAATTGGAAAAGAATGTATGTAAAGATCCCGTTCTGTTGATCTTTGGCCTGTCTTAGCCTCATCGATTTCACAAATGAGTTGAACACTCATTGCATGATCATTAGTAGGATCAACCAGAAAGGTATCACCTGACCTTGAAAGGAGATCCGCCTATGACTATCGGTCAGCGCCTAGTCTCTTTCTGGCTTATGAGCTCGCCTAAAGCTTAGCGAAATGTGAACTTTGGGGTGTGTATCAAGGTCTCCTGCCAGCTTGGGATATGGTTATTAGACGAGTCATTTTGGAGATTGATAGTCATTTCAAGGAGAGAAGCGTGGGTGCTAATGGGAATTCTTCGTTGCTGGCTAGTCTATTGCAATTACTTGATTTATATAGGGAAGTATTAATTCAGCATGCTTATAGAGAGTCCAACTTCTCGGCTGATTGGCTTGCATCTTTTGCAGCATCTCTTCCTCCTATTCTGCATGACCCTCCTCCTGGTGTTTTGGAATGGCTATACCATGATAAAGTGGGGCTTTCTTATCCAAACAAAGATGGTAGTTGAAAAAGTGAAACTCAGATTAATTGGTTGAAAGGCTAATCAACTCTCATTGGCCGGCAGGAGTACTTTAGCTCAAGCTGTATCATCCACACCCAGTCACACCTTCTCCACGAACACAGAGACGAGAAATAGAGAAAATTGGCGCTGTTAAGGTCACGCCGAACCCATAAATTTTTTTTGAGGCTGCTGAAATATAGAACATTCTTGATCCTTCCTTTTACTAGTATTTTTCTGGAACCATAAATGAGTTGTCTCCCCCTAATAACCTAATAAAGGGAACTGAGCTTCCGGCCGGCTATTCCTGACGAAGGAAGGAATAGAGTAAAGGGCTGACCAATGCTTGTTCCGTTGCTTGTTTAGTTTTTTCTTTGCTATTATAAATAAATAGGGTGAGCTTAAGAAGCTTCAAGCTAGGCTTTCCCTCCATTATAAATTCTTTCCCTAGGCTAGTAAGATATTCTAAGGGCAGGAAGGAGACATTGAAATCAAGAAAGATAAAGGAACGGGATGGGATAGTCGCTTACAGAAGGGCAGAGAGATCTTATTCAATGCGATAGAAAGAAGAGAAGGCTTGACAAATGGAGCGAGGAACAGGGGATATTATAAATTTCTTGCTGAATTCTGCGTCTTCTTCTTTGGGAAGGTAGACAGGCAAGCTTAAGAGAGCGCGTCACACTTCCTTCTTTTCAGTTGATAAGACTGATTGGGATCAGTTAGACGTATACGAGGTCCTTTCCAGATAGAATGAGGAGTCAAAATAAGCTCTCTGAGGTGCGTGATTAACCTAATAGCAGGCGAAAGGGGCTAGGGAAGGCCATCTGTCCTTCAATTAGCCTTAAGGCGATAGACCCCCTTCTGAAAGGGACTTTATTTCCTATAGCTATAGTTGAGAATAGTACTCCCGCTTACTTCTCTCTTTCTTATTTGACTCCATAGGTCAGGTATATTAATCACTCTATACTAATATCCCTTTCGCCCCCTGTCTTTCCTCGCTGGGATAAGAGAGCCTGACGCTCGGGGGGCTCCCTTTTTGTGGATTCTTTCCCAGTTCTCTCTTTGATATCTGAATATCTTATCAGGATGGCATAGATAGCAGCCAAGGGTAGGATAGGATGAGCAGTGAGAGCGGATGAGGAAAGGGAATCTCCGATTTTAATTTGAAGTTGGCAAGAGAGAAGAGGAACAAGGCCTTATTAGTCTCGTCATGGCCTTCTCAGCTGCTGGGGAAAGGGAAAGAAGACTAGAATCTCACTGTAATAGGCTCTTCTTTGCTCGATCTCACCATAGCCTGATAGTAGGTCTAGGTAAGAGCCTCCTCAATATTCAAGATGGCGTCCTTCTTCTTACGTGAATAGAGATTTAGTAAAAAGTCTTCCCACGAAAGAGGGCGGTGGCCGTCCCTAGTCACATAGGACTCGGATTGAATACTAGATAGAGGAGAGTTTTCTAGAATGTCCTTTTCTATTTCTATATCTGGGCTATATATAGAATCTAAGGAGAGAAACTTCCTTCTTTCCTCTAAATAAATATATCTCCTGCCGGCGCTAAAAGGGAGAGAGTCCTGAGAGTAGTTCCAACGCCTGTGGATCCGGTCCCGGGTTCAACCATACTGCGAATTCTCAAATTCAGGGTAAAGAGGAGTGCCCCACGTCGCTCTCACCATCTTGTTTGTTCTCTTTGCGCGCTTCACTTTATCTAAAAAGGGGTGAGTACGATATCTTTATAACAAAGGGACTCCCGGTTCAATTCAATGATTGTAATGTAACTTAGTAGCTCCCACAGATAGAAGAACCCCATCATTGGGATGCCAAACGATGGGTTAAGCTCCTAAGATCGATGAAAGCTTTTAGGGAGATCCTTCGATAAGGATTTAAATTCCCCAGCTCTATAAGAGGATCCCTTGCGTGCTATGTATACGGGTCTCTCAAATCCAAGAAAATTAGATAAAGCAGGAACCCAGCATGGGAGTCTTATACTTTTCGACTTTGGGGATTGCATAAGGGTGCTTTATGCCCGACCGGAAGAGATGCGAGAAAAGTAAGTCCAGATGAATCTTATTCCCGCTCTGAACCTTGCTTTCTTGCGAGGATCATTGGCATCAGAGAAGTAATTAGGCAACCTTCACTAGTTTAATTAGCATTAGCAAGGCTGAATTCATTTCATGCTTTCAAGGATAGGTCATTTGACTCCCTTTCAAGAATTATCATCTTTCCTGCTCTTCCTTTGAGTTCGATCCGTGTAGTTGTAGTCAAGTCTAAGGCAGCTTCATACTCTTCATTAGTCTATTATTATTTAATATAAAAAGGAATTCAAGTAATTAAGTCCAAGTGAATCCATTTCTTTCCCAAATCTAGCTAACCTAACCCCGGATTCGTCTCTAGGAGAACTTAAAGAATCCCAGTCTTGAAAGTCCGGCGAAAATGAGGATAAATAGAATGTCCCCCAGAAATCATTAATTAGGCGTTCCGTAGCAGTAATTCCATTCATTCGAGGTTCTTCATGATTCATTATATTCCCATAATTTGTGCTTGCCCCATCACTCCGAACTCCATCATCCCTATTCTGGCTAGTATACAGGCGGTAAAAAAGCTTTATGAGGTAAGCAACTCCGGTCCGTGTGGTGGGCCCATGATATACTCCTAGTCTCAAAAGGTTTGTTGATTTCATATTAGCGTATATATTATTTACTTCCTCGATCATCTCCCGGGTAAGTCTATTCACCGTTCCGCGGCAGTGAATTTAGGTTCTGCAGCAGCCTTAACCGGATCTGTCTATTCACCGTTCCGCGCCATTGAACTTCCTTTCTGCAGACTTCATTTTCTCCGCTGCAGAAGGAGAAGACAAAACGGGAACGGGAAGATGATTCTCGGTTCTGCTGCAGTAGACAAAACCAGAAGATGATCGATTACTAAAAGCGCGGAACAAAAAGTTGGGGCGAGGTTTTCTGCCCAAAAAAGTGGGATTGTAGGAAAGCTAATATTATAGACGGAAAGGCGAACCCAAAACTCTTAGTCGGCCCTGTACTCTATTCCTTACTTCCTTACTCTGGAATAAAGGGCCTGGGGCTCAGTTCTCTTATGACACTTAGCACTCAATGGATTCATATTTCCCTCTAAGGGGTTCTATGAATGTATAGTGGATTTTCTGTTCTGTAGCAGCCTACATATTATTGATTTATGCCCGTGATCACAGTATCACTCCCCGTTGCCTTACCCATGGGATGTTATCCCCTCTGCAAGAATCCTCTGCGGGAGTAACAACTCTACCGCTAATATTGGAACACAGAGACCGGCTTTTGGGATCTTCTTTCCGGGGGAGTGTCTTTATTCCCTCTAAAGGGTGGCAGATATGTGTGGGGGATTTTTTATATTTGATGAAATCTCAAAGAGTCCAACGATTCTTCGTATTCCTCAGTAAATACATATATATCTTCACTTCACTTAATTTCATTTTAATATTCTATCTTAATTCAAATTAAAACAAATATAAAAAGGAATATTAAAAATCCAAATTTAGAAATCCTTTATTCGTGATTCGCGAGGAGCTGGATGAGAAGAAACTCTCACGTCCGGTTCTGTAGTAGAGATGGAATTCAGAAAAAACCATCAACTATAACCCCAAAAGAACCAGATTCCGTAAACAACATAGAGGAAGAATGAGGGGAATATCTTATCGAGGTAATCCTATTTGTTTCGGTAAATATGCTCTTCAAGCACTTGAACCTGCTTGGATCACATCTAGACAAATAGAAGCAGGTCGACGAGCAATGACACGAAATGCACGTCGTGGGGGAAAGATATGGGTACGCATATTTCCAGATAAACCAGTTACTGTACGACCCGCGGAAACACGTATGGGTTCGGGAAAAGGATCCCCTGAATATTGGGTAGCTGTTGTGAAACCCGGTCGAATACTTTATGAAATGGGTGGAGTAACAAAAAAGATTGCCAGAAGAGCTATTTCAATAGCAGCATCCAAAATGCCTATACGAACTCAATTCATTAGTTCGGAGATAGAAGAAAAATGTAGAACCAACCGAAAGGAATCTTAGGAATGAAACAAAAACGCAGGTTTCTTTTTGTGTTTGTGGACAAAAAAGATTTATTTTTTTCTTCGCCCTTTGCATTGTAAAGAAAAGAGTAAAAAAAAATGATATGATTCAACCTCAGACCCATTTAAATGTAGCGGATAACAGCGGGGCTCGAGAATTGATGTGTATTCGAATCATAGGAGCTAGCAATCGCCGATATGCTCATATTGGTGACATTATTGTTGCTGTTATCAAAGAAGCAGTACCTAATATGCCCCTAGAAAGATCCGAAGTAGTAATTGTGCGTACCTGTAAAGAACTCAAACGTGACAACGGGATGATAATACGATATGATGAAAATGCCGCAGTTGTTATTGATCAAGAAGGAAATCCAAAAGGAACTAGAATTTTGGGTGCAATCGCCCGGGAGTTGAGACAATGAAATTTGACTAAAATAGTTTCATTAGCTCCCGAGGTATTATAAAATGAAATCGTGATATGTTTCTAGTGGAGTATTTGAAAGAAATAGATTAAGAATTTAGTATAATGTGTCTCACGCATATACCTTTCTTTAATAATATAATGAATATTCATAGACAAATAAGTAAAAAAAAACACGTTGATAGTATAAAATTTTTTTGCCCCAATAATTATAGTTCATCATGGGTAGGGACACTATTGCTGAGATAAGAACTTCTATACGAAATGCTGATATGGATCGAAAAAGAGTGGTTCGAATAGCATCCACTAATATTACCGAAAATATTGTAAGAATACTTTTACGAGAAGGTTTTATTGAAAACGTGAGAAAACATCGAGAAAACAACAAAAATTTTTTGGTTTGAACCCTGCGACATAGAAGGAATAGGAAAAGACCCTATAGAAATATTTAAAATTGAAAACGGATCAGTCGACCCGGTCTACGAATCTATTCTAACTATCAACGAATCCCTAGAATTTTAGGTGGGATGGGGGTTGTAATTCTTTCTACTTCGCGAGGTATAATGACAGACCGAGAGGCTCGACTAGAAGGAATCGGTGGAGAAATTTGGTGTTATATATGGTAAGATTTTGAATATCCAAATTGGATCCAAAACTTCCTATTTGTGCAAATTTGGGAAAAAAGGGTCGGGTTGTCTAATATCGTTCTACCTCCATTAGTTGATACTTCAAGGTAACTTACTGTACCTGGGATGAAAGAACCAAAATGAATTCATGAGGGTTTAATTAATGAATCGCTTCCGAATAGTATGTTCCGGGTTTATTTAGATAATGAAGATCTGATTCTAAGTTATGTTTCGGGAAAGATCCGACGTAGGTTTATACGGATACCGCCATAAAATACAGTAAAAATTTAAGTAAGTCGTTATGATTCAACCAGAGGGCGTATAATTTATCGACTTCGCAACAAAGATTCGAAGGATTCATTTTGAAACTTTAACATGCCTTTCGCGGGAATACAATTCGAGATGCAAAATATCAAGAAACTTTTTTTCTTCCAAGAAGTAGAAGTCAAGTATATTTTAAATTAAGGTAAGGAATGGGAAATATGAAAATAAGAGCTTCTGTTCGTCAAATTTGTGAAAAATGTCGACTAATCCGTAGAAGAGGACGAATTATAGTAATTTGTTCCAACCCGAGACATAAACAACGACAAGGATAATCAGACTTGCCAAATGAACCAATGTACAAATAAAGAATCGTGAAATGGATATATCCATATATCGCTGACTCATATTTACGAGATGTAAAATATGGCAAAAGCTATACCGAGAATTAGTTCGCGTAGGAATGGACGTATTGGTTCACGTAAGAGTGCACGTAGAATACCAAAGGGAGTCATTCATGTTCAAGCTAGTTTCAATAATACCATTGTCACTGTTACAGATGTACGGGGTCGGGTAGTTTCTTGGTCCTCCGCCGTTGCTTGTTGCAGGAGTTTTCTTGCTCTGATCTGACAAAGAAAAAAGGCTTTAGGGGGTACTTTCACTCTTCAATCGGTACGTCTTTCTCACCTCAAGAAGTATGGATGTATTTAAGGAAGTGGAGTACTGAGCAGCTTGAGACACTTCAGTAGCATAACGAACATCAGCAATTGAACTTGCAGCCCCTTTCGCAACTCGAGGAGATGCCCCGCTTGTTCAAGAGTTTGAGTAGCCCACTTACTTTAGTTTGACTGAAACAACTTCCTTTCCTGAATCTTAGCTCTTCTCTTTCTTATTTATTCTTACTACTAGAACTTTATAAACCGGTCCGGAAGAAAGAAACCTTAACGTATCCGGGTCGTACGCCTGGAACAGTCGTACAATTTCGGCGATTCTAAAAAGGAGTATATCCCTCTCCCTTAGTGTCTTTCCACTTCCCTCGTTCAGGAACAAACACTTCGCCTAATTCTTTTGAATTTCCCCACTAACTAATTAGCTTACGACCACTGAACAAACTTGGTTGACGAACATAGTTTATGCGCCGCTAATCTAGCGGCTTGTCGAGCATTTGACAAACTCACACCAGCCATTTCAAATAGGATTTGTCCCGTGGACACACGAGCAATCCAACCCGTAGGATTTCCTTTTCCTCTTCCCATTCTTACTTCTGTAGGTTTCCCGGTAATAGGGATATCTGCGAAAACTCTTACCCATATCTTACCATTTCTTCGGAATTGTCCGCTCATAGCACGATGGAAGTGTCCGATTATAGCACGACGCGCTGCTTCAATGGCTCGATATGAAAGACGACCAGCTCTACAACTTTTAGTGCCATATCTTCCAAAACCAAGTTGTGTACCGTCCGGTTTGCAACCCCTACTACATCTGCCTTTACGATATTTACTATATTTCGTACGTTTCGGATATAGCACGTCCCCTTTTTTTTTAACTATATGAAATCCACACTTTGACACCTGAGATTCCGTAACGAGTAGATACTTCCGCAGGAGCATAATCTATTTTCTGGTTAAATACATTACGAGATGTTTTTCCATACTTTCCGCATTCAGTTCTAGCTATTTCTGCACCTTTTAATCGACCTGAACAACATATACGGATCCCCTCCACCCCCTTTTTCATTACTAATGGAATATCCTTCACTATTTTACTAAAAATGGAACGAAATGATCTTTTTTTGTTCCTCGGTTGAAAAGAGATGTCTTGAGCAATCGGAGAAGCACTTTGATAAACAGATTTGATCTTGACTGATTCAATTAAGGTATTAGTGTTTGTTCTATTAGACAACAAAGATCTTATTTTTTTAACTTCGTTCAAATAAGAGTTGTAACCGTACGGAATTCTTCTGTTTCTCAGTATGATCTCTATCATCATCTCTATTCCCTTTATCAATTCTCCTATCCTACCTAGGTCTATGAAATTCTCTATCAATTCCATTACCTTATCCTTACTCATGAGACTCATGGGGTTCCAATATTTTCTCCTTAATTGACCTAGGAGTTGTAGTTGTTCCCGGGCATCCTCGGAAAAAAGGTTATTATGCACCCCAACCCCATCCCTTGGAAAAAAAAAGGTAGCACCGAAGAAAGGAAAGAGCGAGATGGTGGTTTTTGTTGTTCCCGCGAAGCGAAGATCATTCGCTTGGCGAATAAAGTGGATCAACCTCTTTTTGGCTTCGGCCAAACACTTTTTCTCGCTGGTCGAGCTTTCTACAAAAAAAGCGATGCGAGAACGTATTCTCTTATCTAAGCTTCTTTCCTGTGTATTAGCTCCCCCCATCGTAGATGGTTCAGCCACGCCCGGTGCCACGAAATGATTGAGAACTACGACGGGGTCGAAATTCATTTTTTTCTTTGTATTCAATAAGTATTGCATGACCGAATAATTCAAGGAAGGGCGCACTGCAGGGAGGGTCCTTTTAAGTAGATGACTCGTCGGGCGGTCGGAGCGGGACTTCTTTGGGAAAAAGAACTTGAATAACTTAGTTTTTCTGACGGAGTCGTCATTTTTTATCAGGAACGCTATGTCATTTACAATCCCGGCGTATTTCGGATGCTTGAAGGCCCCGCTGACCCGAAGTGATTTAGAAAGAGTCTTCTTTATCGATGGTGATTGGTCATGGTATCCATAGCCTTGCTTCTTTTTCGGCCAAATCCTGATTTCGTTTTGCTTCTCCCGATCGTCGAGCCTGATCGACTCGACTCTTTTCCCTGCCCCCCGGCCTCTCACTTCGTTTCGTTCTTCTTCTGTACCGTCGCTTGAATGAAGACACCCGATCGGCCCGACTTTCCCAAATGCCCCCCCAAAAAACCGGCCCTTCTCCTTTCCGGGTCTGGCTTTTTCACGTCGTTTTTGTCGTCGTGGTAGACGGGGAAGAAAGAAATGAATGAAAGTTCTTTTGGGAAAATGTAGAATAATACACCTACCGAGACGAAAGCCAAAGGTTAGTCTCGTAGGTGGACGTATCGAACCGAAATAAGATCTCAGATTGACATCTTGATACACTGATTTACCATAATAATAAATAGAGTCAATGGTGACTCCGCCGTGGGGAGAGCCGCTTCCTTCTTGCTTGATAGGGGAGGCTTCCATTCACCAGCGCAGACTAAAAGTGCTCTCCGAACCGTGCTGGATAGTCACCCATCACACGGCTCTCAAACCCAACCTGTGATGGATCCCGGGAGACAAAGTCAAAGCGCTTGATCCTTTGCCCCATACTTTGAGATGCTCCTCCCCGCCGATCAAGGAGCGACGCTGCTCGTGATAGGCTTAGCTTTAAGCTGCTATCGTTCGGTTCGGATAAGTCAAGTCCCTTCGGTCGCTTCGCTCAGGCGGTCTTCCCTTATCTTCCCTAACGTTCAAAGTCGTTCTGGTTTGAGATGAGAAAGGAGCGGAAGCCACTCGACTGATAAGGAGAGGAGCGAAGGCCGAGCGCAATGAATGAATAAGAAATTGACAGCAGAGGAAATCAATGATTCTTATTCGACCGAGTTCTAGCTAGAAACATGTCGATTACACACCGCAGGTAGGTAAGAACTGAGGGGCAATGCCCCCTAACCTAAGTGGGCCTACCTGCGAAGCAACTGGTACTTGATCGGGCGGGGGGCGGTTTGGTTTCGTGCAACGCCCTCGCAGCAGGAATAAGCAGTTGTCATTTTCAAGTAAAGGCTCTGTTCCGCTTATCAATTACGAATCCTACAACTCTCTTTACTGAGCGAGACTCCATCCATATCCCTACTAGTGGTTTTTCTTTCATTCAATCATCACTTGTTTGACAGCTTAAACTAGGCTCCACTTTAGAGATAGGTTTGTTTTTGGTCTTAATCAAAATAGGTCAAGGGCGCGTCGGAACGATCGGTAGCTGCTTAGTCTCATCCGAGAGTACAATCTCCTTACTGCTTTTGAAAAAAAAGAGGAGGGGTCGATTTAGGCTCCTTCCCTTCCACTGCGTAGCCGCGCTAGCAGGTACTACGAGCCCTCTGTCCCACGCATCTAACCAGCTCGCGTGGTTCACCGGTTCCACCGAAAACTCTCATTTGTTGAAGCGGAGCATAGTGCGCTTTAGGCGCCGAGCGAGAAACGTCTCTTCTTTCGTTTCGGTTTATTCACTGATCTGAAACTTAGCACTTGTTTTCTTATTGATTCCAGGGGCGGTGGCATTCTTTAATTAAGTATATCCGAACCGAATTAGCACTTCTCAGATCAGGCTAGGCCTCTCCAGCTGAGCTGGGCGCCGGGGCCCTGGATGCGCTAGCGATTGGCACATAGGGGAGTGGTTGCCCGGGTTTATCGGCCTGGTATCCTGCACCTCGCGTTCATGATATTGACATTCAACTGTGCCCCGGAGACACGGTCGAAGCACGCCCGCCCAGTGTGCTTCTTTCACGACATGCTATAGTCCTGGGTGTCTTCCAGTGGTCTTCTAGCCTTAGAAGAAGTCGTGTCCGCCCCGGGCATCTGCAACGTCCTCCTTTGATATTATAATCTGGGACAACTAAAAGACTGAGCCATTCGGTTACTTTCGCGGTCGCCCTCACTAAACCAACTTGAGTCTGGACTACGATTCAGATCAAGTCTTACCGAAATCGGATTTCCTTTGCGTGCCAAATGCGCCTTCACTTTTTCCCCCTTTTTCTTCCCCGCCCAATATTTGGAGGGTCTTCGTTTTCGTGTAAAAGAAAACTCTCCAAATTTATGACCAACCTCCACCGTACGTACCTTTCGCTGCTCTTATACTCCCTGGCACTCGTGTCGCCATACCCCCCCGCGGCATTTCCATGACCAACTAGAAATAACCAAACCCACCCATTTTCAGGAACCTCCAACTCTCTTTTTTGAGGATAGCTCCCCTCTTCTATTCCGGAACGGGGTTTATTATATTTATTATATATAATTAATAATAAATAGAGTCTCACTCACAAAGGATCTTTCATTGATCAGAAGGTGTTGTTTCTTTCCATCCCTAGGTTGTAGAAGCACTTCCTAGTTTGTTATCCGGAACTTCATTCTAAGGATGTAGCTGCTGAATATAAAATAGTTTACTTAATAAAAGTTCTCGGACATTATTTGAAAAGAAAAAGTTTAAGCTATTTTTTAAGAGTCGAGTGGGAGTGGGTTGAGTTGGGAAGCGTCTTTCTTGAGCTTAGCAAGCGGAAGGGGTTTCATCGGAGAGCAAACTCCCGAGATATTAGTGGCTTGATGAACTATCCCATTTCTGAAGATTTCAATTTTCGTATGAAACAGATCAGCTGGTCCGAATCAATAGAATCTGGAGTTGTTCGGATGATTGCCCCTGCTGGGAATCGATTCATGCCAAAACGGGACTTCTTCACTTGTCAGTCGCCCGGGGCGCTTCTTGTTTTATTTTCTTGATCCCCTTGTATGATGGTCTCGAACCTGCTGAATTAGCATGCGTTGACCACTTTATCTTGATAGGGGCATTTTATACCTTTCTTCAACCCTCGCACTAAGGGGGCGCAGCTAGAGAAAGAAACCTATTAACTTAACACCAACAAAGAAACTATTTATAAATAATCTATTTTTTTTCTTTTAATTATAGGTGTGGCCAACACGCTCAACGGCCTTTTATTCGCTATCAGCACTATGCACTCTCTCTACCTTTCTCTCCCGCTCGGTAGAAGTTTGATGGAAAGGGGATAATAAACAACGTTCTTGACTTCTTAGCTCATCGGGCTGTCTTAATCACTCGCTACCTAGGTACATGGGGAAATCGGTACAAAGGGGAAGTTTCGACTCAATCGACCGGGGAATCATGCTTAGTCAAGGGGGAAGATGAATGTACTTACCTGCTCATTCATTCGATAAGAGAGGGATTGGAAGAAGAAGTCTAAGGTGTATTAACTTCTGTATAATACCTCTTTATGTACCAAAGTAGTCTTAATTAGAAATATACCAGCAAAGCTCGAACAAAGGAGAGTGTGTATTCTTCCGGGAGGATACCGAGCCGAGCCAAGCGAGCGAAGACAGAGACAGAGGGAAGACCAAGGCAGGGATGGTTCGGCAGATGAACGAGTGATTAATACTGCAAGAGGTATCTCGTTCGACTTGCACTTGCATTTGAGAAGTATATCCTTAGCTTTCTCTCGTCTGAGCCAGGATCACGAATTCCGGGCAGCAATCAACTTACAGAGAACTAAGAACAATGACTACGCCCCCTACGATGAAATCGATTCCTGCCACTACTTTTTGAGTATCCCACTCCTCTATTGGTTGAATTCATACAATAGAGTGAAATGAAAGAAAAGAGGGAACGAGACATCACAATGAGATCTTCATCTAAAAACTCAAAGAAAGGGGGATTGGGGAGGGGCTACGGATTACGTGCTAGGGGAATCCGAAGACTGCGTATAAAGGACTGATTTTCCACGTGCATCAGATCAGATCTGGGCTGCTTTTAGGAGCGCTCTTTTCATCCAACTCGAAATATCGTAAATAAGCGGTTAAAGAATGTTACGTCCAATTATTCCCATGTTTTTCTTGGTAAACCCAACCGGCGATTTCCGTGAGCAAGAACAAGTCTCTCTTTTTGTTTGGGGGGAGCAGAGCAGTCAAAGAATGAACCAAACCAAATGATTGTTCTAGAATGGCTATTCCTCACAATTGCTCCTTGTGATGCAGCGGAACCATGGCAATTAGGATCTCAAGACGCAGCAACACCTATGATGCAAGGAATAATAGACTTACATCACGATATCTTTTTCTTCCTCATTCTGATTTTGGTTTTCGTATCATGGATCTTGGTTCGCGCTTTATGGCATTTCCACTATAAAAAAAATCCAATCCCGCAAAGGATTGTTCATGGAACTACTATCGAGATTCTTCGGACCATATTTCCTAGTATCATCCCGATGTTCATTGCTATACCATCATTTGCTCTGTTATACTCAATGGACGAGGTAGTAGTAGATCCAGCCATTACTATCAAAGCTATTGGACATCAATGGTATCGGAGTGCGCCTCTTCACGAGGGTGATTTAAGTGCAACGAAATGCCTTAAAGTTTAATATGGTTCGCGAAGCATCTGGCTTACCGGTAATCTCCCATTCCCGCCGTCGAGAGACTTTCATAACTATAGCATGCCAGAAACGGGGAGTTTAGGTGGTTAGACCTATACCCCGAAATGCTCCCAGCATAGGAGCCTATGGTTCCATTCTTGTTGTTGCTGGAGGTACACATCCCTCTTCTCGGTGTGGAACGATATACGAGAAATAGATGCTCAGCCTGCAATGTCCGATAACGGCGCTGAAGTAGTGAATCTATCGGCACCATAGCAGTGGTATACAACTTTGGACCTAACGGCCGGCCTAGTAACCTTTCGGAATGGGGGATCCCCGTTGGCAACAACCACGGTAGTAGTTGCGGAACTACTGGGCTGGGAGAGGACAACCTCTTGTTCCTGCCCCTCTTTCTTCGCTTCGGGGACGGAGGTCCTACGGTAGGTAACAGCAGGCACAAGCAAGTTGACCGAAGGGGACCAGCGCTTCTACTCCTCCACCGAGGAGCCGTTCGCAGCGAGAAGCAAGGGCTGTCGTGAACGGTGGGAGGTCACAGAGAATTTACCTATTCATAGAGTGATCCTATGATCGATACAGGATATAGACTATCTCTTTCTTTATTCTATTTCTGAAAAAAAAAAGAAGGGTGCCTCAACTTCTCAGCTAGAGTTGGGGGTGGGACCTGTTGGCATAATGCACGCTGGAACGTGGGAATTCGAGGTCTCATGAACTACTACTAAAAACCTACTTGGTTTTTGTTTTGTTTGTGGACAAACGATATCCGGTCAGGCCTATGGATGGATCCTTTTAGATCTACGGGCCGGCCGTTTACATGAGCATAGAGAATCTATACTCGAGCGCTCCACTGGGCCCCTGACAGGATAGGTGAGGAATAACTCTGGATCTGATTTCTTGGGGCTACAACTTCGCCGAGCCGACTAGCATCCCTTTCCACTGTGAATTTATCGAACAAAGAAGACGAGACTATAGGATCGAATTCGCTCTTCAAGAAACTGCTCGTCCCATACCTTCTGCCTGTCTCATATGTGTGGAACCAGGTCTTTTTCGGTTCTAGCCTCCCCCTCGAATACATAGGGTAGGTAGGGCTGGGTGAGAAACGGTTCCCTCTTGCCAATAAACTTTCCCCGGCCTTCTATTACCCTTACTCATAAAAGGTCTTACGGTCGGGAGAACTACCTAACTAAAGAAAAAAAGTGTTCTTTCTAAGAGTAGGCGTGGAGAGCTTTTTGCGGGGAAACTTGCAAGTACAGTTTGGGGGGAGGCGGGCGTCGACCCAACCTTATGAGTATTCGGACTATAACAGTTCCGATGAACAGTCTCTCACTTTTGACAGTTATACGATTCCAGAAGATGATCCAGAATTGGGTCAATCACGTTTATTAGAAGTGGACAATAGAGTGGTTGTACCAGCCAAAACTCATTTACGTATTATTGTAACATCTGCTGATGTACCTCATAGTTGGGCTGTACCTTCCTTAGGTGTAAAATGTGATGCTGTACCTGGTCGTTTAAATCAGACCTCTATTTCGGTACAACGAGAAGGAGTTTACTATGGTCAGTGCAGTGAGATTTGTGGAACGAATCATGCCTTTATGCCTATCGTCGTAGAAGCTGTTTCTAGGAAAGATTATGGTTCTCGGGTATTCAATCAATTAATCCCACAAACCGGGGAAGCTTAAGCGGAAATGAAAGAGTAGGGTGAGGGAACAAGCAACGGCTTCTAACGCTACTTAGCTATATGTTAATAAGAAGCCGTTGTGCGTGAGTAAAGTGACGCTACGCGTCTTCCTTGTTCGTTTAGCTAACGCGCATCCGTTTTCTTGTGAAATTGAGGGCTTCGCTCGCTCGCTCTAACGCTCGTTTAGTAGACAGCGAGTGGAGTGCATAAGCCCCTTTAGAGATAGGGGTGAGTACTACACGAGCTCGTAAGTCAAGTACGGAACGAGCCTTGTCTACGAAGTAGAGCGACCTCATCTTGCTTGCTTCTGGCGAAGCTTCTAGCTCTAGATAATAGGCATTCTGGTATGGCAGGAAGACTACTTTTTAGGTGGACCACTACCTACATAAGAGCGATAGCGAAGCCAAGCCGTATAAAGGCGAGCAGCCCTTATAGCATAGCAATAGCAAACGGCCTACTTATAGCCCCTTTTCTTGCCCCTTTTTTTAATAAAAAAGCCCCGCTCCCTAAGGGGCCCCTCTCTGATAAGGAAGGAAACGAAATAAAATACACAATGAATCTTCCCGATCAATTTTTTTGAATTATTTAATAAGTTTGATGGCAAATCCTACCATTATATTTCCGTTTTTCATTTGGATCCTATCAACTTGGAGAGTGTCTAGATTAAGACACTTCTCGTATTCGGACTATCAAGATCGAGTAAATGAGAGTGTGGCTGACACGGTAAAAGAAAAAATCTGCCACACTTTTCTGGACCCTTTTTTTTACAAGCTGGAATTAGACTCCCAGCAGGGCACACTACACTTAATGTAATAAATATTATACTAGGACCAAATAATGAAGCTAATTTACAGCTCTTGTCCTATATCTATAATAGCTTCCAACAATTTGGAATCAATAGTCCATTTTTTGCGCAAGCCATACATATTGCGTTAACAATAATGGGGGGAGGTGCTTTTGGTTAGTTAAATATCAGTTGTAGTTTTAGTCTTCTCGAGGACGGGGCCCCTTTTGGGGAGGAAAGGATAGTGGGTAGGAGTTCTCTTTCCCCCAGACTACTTTACTCACTGGAATTCATTCCACGTACAGGAACTGGGTTAAAAAAAGGGGCTCGAACTACAGGGATCTGATACCCGCTTCCCTTGGTCTGGTAGCTAGGTATTTCACCGGTTCGGAAGATAAACTATCAGTCAATGAAGTGGGCTTGAACAGGAAGTTGGGCATTGAGGCTTGCCGGAACCCCAACAGTGCTCTTTCCCCTAGTGGTGGAACCGCCTGAAGTCAAGACTGGTCATCAATAGCCAAAAGAGAAGGAAGTTCTAAAACCGAATTCGTCCAGTTACAGAGAACCATGTTGGGATTGAGTTGAGCGCTTCCTAGAGGCGCAGTGTGCGGAGGACACTAGTACAAACTCCGCCGTTAGATAGTAACTTCCTCTGCCGTTGATAGCTACTTCGAGGACGGCTACCATCAATATAAAATTCGAGAACATTGCTAGATTGTTAGTAAGGGAATCCCTAATGTCCCTCCCTCTTTCGTCTCGCTTTTCGAATGGGGCAATACAAGAAGATCTATAGTCTCCGACCCTTCCACTAGTTATCGAAAATGGTTGACATCTGCTCTTGAATAAGAATTGCTTCGGTAAGCCAATCCCGCACTCTTCCGCGTCCTTACTTGCCTGAAAGCTTAATAGGGGAAAGGGACGAGCGCAGTAAGAGATCAGTGCTGCTTTACTTTGGTGGTATCATATTTATAAAAGTAGTTGATCCCGTCTGCTTTTAGCTTTTCTGACTTTCCTGTTCTGGGGGAGTCTTCTCGAAAGGTAGTGAAGTGAGCCATTTTTTTTCCCGCTTCTTTCTTGGTGCGGTGGCATCAACAATTCTATCAGTTCTTGGTTCCTTTGGATGAAATTCCAAAAGAGAGGGGCTCTTAGGACCAGTTTGACATCTCATTCAAGAGAAAGTGAGTCACCCATCCAATTCCTATGTTCACAGGGGGCCCGAAAAAGAGAGTGAGTTAAAATGATGCACTACACGGACGCCATTTGGACCCTACGAAAGCAAGCCCTGAACTGGTCCGTACCAACCAAGAAGATTGGCCTCGTTTGTGGAAGTCATCAGGAATAGAACCGGTGGAAAGTCGTATGCAGAAGAGAAGTGCAAAATGGACAAAGACTTAAACTTAACAACAACAAAACAAGCAAGGGCTTCTAAATAATCACCAAGGAATCCGCTTCGCGGCTTTGAACTTCTTACTCACGCACAACGGCTTCTAAATACAATATGAATAGCTAAGTAGCGCTAGTCTAAACTAGAAGCCGTTGCTTGTTCTTTCGCGGTAGTTCGGTCGTTGCTTGTTGGCTTTCGCGAAAGCCGTTGCTTGTTCGGTCTGCTCTGTCTTCTGAATCCGTCCGTTGGTTGTTTAGCTAGGGAAGTTTCTTCGATCTATTGGCAATTTCTCCTTAGTGAGAAGGTGTCTGAAATGTCTCTCATGGGCCAGGCCTTTCCAAAGTCTCGAAAAAAAGCGTTATTTGCTATGGATTGAATGAGACTCTCTAATATAGTGCATTTCAATTCAAAAGATCGATTTCCTGCTTCTGCAAAGGGTGGAAAGGGCTCATCTGCTCTCTTCGGTTAAGCTATCCACGACACGAATACCTCTTTCCTCTAAATATAGATTTTCCTTTTCCCGGTCTTTTGTCTTGTAACAGCAGTCGCATCTGGAATATCAAATCTAGCTCTTAGCTGGTCTGGTCCAACCCCTCTTCTGTCTGATGACAATCGGGAAGACCTTGCTAGCAAAGTAAGCAATCCAAGGGATGACTTTTCTTTTATTAAAAGGCACACTTCTATTTTCTCGCCTGTTCCCGACGGCTGTTTAGGAAACTGGAATTCCTTTAGTAAGATAGCTCATGAATGAAGCTTTCAAACCAGTTCCTGATTTCAGGAGTTTTAGGAGTGCATATGAGTTCATGAGTGCATGAGTCAAGGTGCGCTTCTCTTCCAATCGAATATTTTCTATTAAAGCAAAGCCAAGAGGAGAAGTATACCAGTCCGGCGCAATCAGTTATCAACCAAACCATTCCTTTTGTTTTGCAACTGGATAGTCTCCCGAAACTGGTCAACTGGAAAATCCGGAACATTCCTTTATTTAATATTGAAAAAATTCTCCTGTAAAGACCATAGCAAAGGCTCGCATCTGGCGGCATTTGCCCCACTGGCGGATTCATAAATTCCTCTCATTAGTCAAAAACTTGACTTAGGGCTTGCGATAAGCCAATCGTAGATAGGTTTTTATAATGAAAATGCTTTATATGTACGGGCCTTTGCTTTTAGACCCGATTTGTCGACTTCATCTGCCCTGCTCTTAGCTTGGGTTCTTGCTTAATGGAATGAGGCGTCCCTTGTTCCTTCTTTTGCAATACTTCGTGTCTCCCATGCCCTGCTTGCTTGCTTTGGTGCCTGGTCCAAGGAAAGGAGTCCAAGTCTGCCTTCGAATAAGAAATCACAAAGGCTTTCAAAAAAGCACCTTTTGACGACCAAGTTACAATGGCAACAATGTATCTCTCTGGGGATGCGAAGAAGATTTTAAACTACTTTCAAACCATCACACGGATTCCGACCCAACTACCGTAAGAACAGAATGGAAGGGCAAAAAACGATTCTATGCGCATACGTGAAAGAACAAGCAACGGCTTTCGCCAATATTAAGACACTGCTAACCTGGTTTTCCCGCTCCTTTCCTTGCTCGCGGCATACCCTTCACTTAATAGATGGACGAATGGAAGAAGGGGTCCCCTTTCGGCTTTTGGTTGGGAACAGAATCTGATAGTTGTCCTCTCACACGCCCTTGAAGTCCGAAAAAGCTTCCTTTAAACAGCTCGTCCCTAATACCCATTAGGGCCTTCCCCCTAAAAGAGAGTGACTCGCATTAGACTTTCAATTGGAACTGTTGAGTTCTCCTACTCACTGGGATTTGAAATTGAGAATTCCTCTGACTCTGACACGGATTTAATCAGTAAGCCTATAATGGGATTAGTTGTTCTTTCAGCTCTTTGATTGGGACACAAGAACCTTGCAACAATTCCTGTTGAAGGAGAGGGAGCTACATTCTAAAAGTAGAGGCTGTTAGCCGGATTATCCTTTGATAGTCTTGATTGCTCTGCCGCTCTTAGAGCTCTTGCTTTTCCTCGCATTCGGACCCCTTAATAAGCAGCTGGGACTGGACTGAGCATCTTCTTTTTAGAGTGATGAGGCAAAGTCTTATCAGATTAAGTAGAGGTCGGATTGAAGTGAAAGCATAGATGCAACGAGAGAGGAAAGGGTGGGGAGGGAAAGGGGCTTTGATCTCCTTGAATTGTTAATTCACCCATTACTATTAGATAAGGACTGATTCGTTTCCAATTCATAAGGGAGTCTTGGTGATGACGGCAAAGACTGGGTTTTATTTGTTGATTTTGTATTAGAGCTCTGGGATTGGGCTTTGAAGCCCTATTTTCCGAGACTTTAATCCGAATTCATTCCTGCCAAAGATGTTAATTATCTAGGTTTCCGTTTCCCTATGGGACTTAAAGAGAAGGGAAGGAAGAATAAGAACATGAGCTTAGATGCCAGAGTTGTTAGCTCCTTGTTTTGATTGGGAATTCTCGGTCTATCTTTCTTTTGAAATAGGGAGAACAGCGAAGTGTGACGAATTAGCTCAATCCCGGAGAGGGACTCACAACCAGTTCCATCCGGATTGGATAACATATCTACCCATCTTGTCTTGTCTCTTTCCCTATGCTAGGCCTTTGAAGGCAAGGAAAGGAGTGAAGGTTATCCCCTCTCCCCGTTCCCTTCCAGCTTTTCTTGTGACTTCGTCTTTTCTTTGTCTTTCGAGTAGTCAATTACATTGACCCTAATTAAAACAAAGACTAGCTTTTAGTTGTTGATTTTGTTTTGGAGCTAGCTTAGCGTAGTTGCAGGGATGCTTTGGAGCTAAAGGCCTGAGCTATACTCATAAAATGTAGCGTCACCCCCCTCTCCCTTTGGTCGAGCAATTTCATACCTTCTATGAACTCTACTTATTATTCAAACAGAAGTCTCACGTATAGGTTGCCTTTCTTTCCTTGCTTTCTTTCTTTACTGTAGTCAAATGAGACTAGCTACCTTTCCCTTACCTGAACCAAGGGTAATTCCTTTAAAAAGAGACGGATTCCATTAGTAAGAAGTTAAAGTGAGTTTCATGTTCATTCCTTGAAGAGCAGGTCTTGCCAGAGCCTTATCTAGTCTTTCCCAAGGAACCTTCACAAAGGTTTCCAAGGAACCCGAAGGACTGCTAAGGTGCCAGTTAGTGCTTCGCTTTGAAATCGCCTTCCTTCCTCTGCTCTGGTTCTCCCGCTGGTATTCTAAAGCGGGCATAATACCATCTTAAGAGGTAGAGCCAACCAAGTCAAGAGTAGCATCTCTCCTATCTCCTAGCTAGACATTTCTTTATCAGATAGAGAGAATGAGATCAGGGCGGTAACCTTTCTTAAAGTCTGATACCCGTCTGTACCTAGTAAGTCCTGTACCTATATTCATATATTTCTTTTCTTTGGCATTCTCGGAATTACTCTTTGAAATAAGATTCTCCCCCTGTCGAATTTTTGAATAGGATTTCTTTGCTTTCCCGAAAGCCTAAGAGCGTAAGGAGGGAATGAAGACTTTATTTCAAAGGCATAGACCTGACCTAAGGGATTGTCATTTCCTTCCTCCAAGACAAAAGGAGTATCGGGGAAAGGAACTAATGAAAGTCTATATCTCCTCTAGGGACTCTCATCTTTCTATCCGCTATGAATACATTGATTGAGAGATAGCCAGTCCAGGTGCGGGGCAAGAGTTAACCGTAGCAGTCTAAGGCCGAGATGAATCGATTGAAGAAGAAATGAACTTATATAGGTCTTGCAGAACCTTTCTTTTCGCCTCAACGCGGGCAAGATTATATTCGTTAGAGTCGCTAGCTCTTCTTTCTCTTTTCACGAATCCTAGTTACTTGGCACTAGGAGTTGTCTAATCAAAAGGCGTAAGCGCAGCAGTTAGAATTTCATCCGCATCTGTTGTCGTAAAGTAGGTCTTGGTCCTTGTATCAACCTAAAAGAAAGATATGAGAAAGGCGACCTTCTCCGAGTCTGGCAACACTACCCAAGGCGACAAATCTACTACGTCTTGGCCTTGGAAGTTCCCAGGGTCTATCTTTATAGTAAGGCTGGACGTAATCTTCCCTTGTGGAGTGAAGTGGGATGCTAAAGATACAAAAGTGAACCGTAGGATCTCGTCTTACCCCTTAACCAGGAACTCAAGCTCAAGCAGTCTAAGCCGGCCGGATGGGGTACCTGGTGATAGAGTGAATCTCGAACCTATTTGGCTTTCTTCAAAAGTATGAAGCTTCATCAGGTCAGCGCATTAACAAGTCTAAGCATTTCTAGCTTTCACTCAAGGAAAACAACTGCAGGAAGATTTATACTTGTTAAACATGTCTTAGCTTCTATTCCTGTTCAAATACTGGCAGCTTGTTATCTTCCCTTTGATGTCCAACTTTCTCTGGTCTGATAAAACCGATGACCACAGGAAGCATTGGGAAACAAAGATCTTCTCCAAAAACGGAAGGGGGTCTTGACGTTAGAACTTTTCAAGATGGGCTGGAAACTGCTCAATTCAAACAGTCTTTGGACTTTTTTCTTAAAATAAAAAACAAACAAAAGCCTCTGTGGCTGGCCTCTCCTTCTCTAAGAGCTTCTTCGAACCCTGTCCCAGACTCTGAAGAGTTCCTATCCGTCCTAGTTCTTGGTCGAGTAGCCAAACTCCGTTTCTGCTTTACCAGATTGGATTGATCTCCTTCGCTTGTGCTGCTTCCTGTAACCGAAAGTAACTCTCGCTTAACTGACTACGATATGAATTATTTCGTCCTGACTCTATCACTTAGCCTTAGTGGGCCTAGCTGACCGGGGCAGGAGATAGAATAATAATAGGCATAGAGCTTGAGAAGGCTGCTGGGGCGATTGATATAAGGAAATGACGTTAGTCTTCTCTTCTCTCCCGGAGGTGGCGTTAGTGTTCAGTCTTTCTGAACGGACTCCTTTGGTTGCGCCATTTCAGCCTTTCCTCCTCTAGACCGTCCAATTCAACTAACATAGCTTCAGTAAACTCGGGTGGGGTCAATTGATGTTGGAAGGCCACCCTTAGTGATGGCACAAGCACAACTCCATACAGGTTGACCTACGACCAACATCTTTAGTCCTATAATTCTAGTAGCTAGGGACGAAGACTTTTCTAAGGAGAAAGATAAGCTCTAAATAGGATCAATAGCAGGCAGGGTCAATCCCAGTCTCCATTCCGTAGTACAAAGGGCTCTGTCTAGTCTCTCTCTCACTCCCCCTCTCTCTTTTCCGGGTAGAGTACCAGTTTCTCTTTCGAATCTATATATATGAATTTCTTGGCCTTGAGGGTCCCACTCTCCATTTCATACTCTAAGGGCAGGCTTTTGTAGTATAGATTTCTTCCCGGAACGTAGGAAAGCAGTCCTCTGAGACTGAGACTGATGAACCGAAAAATAAGATCAATGACGCTTTGCTTTCAACCGGCCCTAGAGCTTGATCATAGAGCGAAAGGCCTAAAAATAGAAAATAGAATATAAAAAAGACAAAGAACTACCGTTCTGCTCCTGGAGTAAGAATCCTCTCTTATAAGTTAAGCCGGGTTTGTTAGAAATAAGATATGATGATGGTTGGAATATCTTCAATCTAAAGAAAGGGAAAACATTGGATAGTTCGTTCAAAAGGGAACCCCAAAAAGCTACGGCTTTCGCTTTTCAATATATAAATTCAATATATATAATATAATCGCTAACATTTTTGGCTCCCTTAGCCTTGCCTTCCAATACCTTTTCAGGATCTGTGATTTCCCCTATTCTCAAGGAGAACGAGTTACATACCTGGAACGAGCGTTATATGAAGAGACTGATAGAGTCTGGGGAACGAGTAGGCTTGCTTTCTCGCAGCATCCAGCCTAAGAGCAATAGCAGTCCGCAAAGCTGTTTTGCATGGAAAGGGGAGAAGACTTGGAATGAAACCCTAAAAGGATAAGAGAATCCGAAGTGATCTTCTGACAATGCCGATAGGAACTGTTGTCCCGATTGAACTGGAATTGGCTAAAGATAAAGACCGGAGACCAAACTCTGGCCGGCTTACGGGATAGGGATTAGACGGAAAAGGAGATGTACCACCGATTGGGGGAAAGAGACAAAAGAACAGACCTTTCCTACGAATGTGAATCCGCCAAGTAAGGGGGGTTAAGGGGGGAGGTCTTTTTCTGTTTTTCCCGGGGGATTTTTCGTGTTGAGTTGTGTTAATGTGCTGTGCTTGTTAAGGAATCAAGATCAGACGGCTAGTCTGAGAAGGGTATAGGATAGAGAGATAGTTGACCGTTGGTTTGTTGTTGGTTAGAAATAGTTGGAGATGCGGTGACTTGAAGCCGGGAATAAACTAGGAATAGAGGTCCATTCTTGCATGTGAGGAGAAACAGGTAATTGGAGATACTTTGTGAAAGACAAAACGTTTCACTTTCTTTTATGATCAAGTTAGTGTGTTTTTTCTACGCACACTAGTGAAGCGCGCTGACGTAAAACACACGAACTGAACTAGCAAGATTTAGGGTTTGGTATTTCAGACGGCGCAGACTCAAGGAAGAAGGAAGCTTCAGAGCTGGAAAGGCTTAATAAGCACATCTCCAGTAGTACACTTAGCTTACACCTTCTTTAAACTTTCACATGAATTTGAAGCACATTTTTACGAAAAAGTATTTATATTATTATTATTACATAAGCATTGAACACTTTAGACTAGGTTTTGGCCCATACCATACATGCAAACACAACAAAAAAAACCAAACAAAGACACTTAGCATAGGAGTAGATCTCCAACAAAGAAAGCCAAAAAAAGCCATGCAACACACTACTTATTGAAATCTTCTAGAAAGAGTCGACGGACGCTTCTAGTCTCCCCGGCGCTCGTGGGTGACAGCCTGCACTATGAGTGCTTGCTCTTCTTGGAGCAGCGCCCTCTTCCTTTCCTCGAGCGCAAAAATTTGGTCCCGAATCCGTTGCATAAATTCTCCTACTCTCTCGGGATCGAGAGCAGGCGGATGCTCCCATAGCAGCCCCAGCATTTGCTCTCGTTGGAGCTTTTCGTTTTCCACGGTTTGGATTTCTTGCTGAATTGTTGAAAGTCTTTGGGCAATATCCATGGCTACTCAAAGTCTTTCTTTCTTACTGAAAAGTTCGGTCCCGTCTCCCTTTGCGAAATAGAGATTGAAAGAAGCTTCTATTTATAGGCGTTGGAGGCCCTTAACCCTTTATTATTATTAGTAAGAATTCTTGTATTAGTTTCCTAACAAGGATCATTTAAACCCTGGCTTTGAATTAATAGTGAACCAGATCCACTATCTTTTAGTGCGCTGAATAATTGTCCTTTCCCCGTTCGGATTTGAGTACGAAAGGCCCACCCCAAAGAGCGAATAGTCCTTTGTTTTTCGCGGGTATCGCCACACGGCTTAACCCCTTTCACCCCCTAAAGAATAGGACGCAATAATAGAGCAGATATAGGAGCCAATAATAGAGCGCACATCAGAGACTACTCCCCTTTTAATACTAAAGCAGGGTTGTCCAAAGCCCCTTTCTTAAGAGATAGAGCAATCCTCACTCGACAGCTCAAAGCTGACCAGTACAAAACCATGTGATCAGTCCTCGTTTACGTACCCCACTGGCTTCGTCGTACCCTTACTACTCCTCGTTCACTGGCTTCTACTTGTCTTTTACTGGCTTATTTGTACCCAGCTACATGAAGGAACTCCCCTCGGCCAATGGTCACTCGACAGCAGCTCCGTCCTTGCTTAGGCGATCGAAGTGAGGGCGAACCACTATCTCTTGATTGATCTGATCAGACGCTTGCTTTTTTCTTTTTACCAGTCAAGATAGTACTCTTTACAGTTCTGTTAGTCCACTAGAAATTAACCAGTACAGTAAATCAGTACAGCACTAGCACTAGCTATAGCAGTAACCAGTACAATGAGTCAGGTGTTAATCTTTATTCCAATATACTTAAAGAAAAGATACAAACAATAAAGACAGGTGATTATCAATATCTTGATTCTACTTCAAGTGCAGGCAACATTGCTTCAGAGCAAGTTACTCTCTTAGGGGAATCAGCCTCTGGTCGTCGTGTGAAGCAAATAAAATAGCCAGCAAGCTCTATGCTTGGAGGTACCACACTCGTTAGTAAAGTAAATCATTCATATTAGATTAGATTAAATTGTTTTGTTGGACAGGTACATTACGTACAATCAATTCTAACTATACAAATACAAAACTTTAAAAAAAAGAAAATAAAAGATAATAAGAGATACGACCGCCTCCTACATATTTGATACCCTCTCCTATAAAGAAACAGAAAACACCAACTCCATTGGTAATTCCATCAATTACTCGTCTATCAAAAAAAAGAATAAATTCGGCTAATCTTCTTATACCTTTAATTAAATCTATTTCATAAAAAGCATCTATATGTCCACGATTATAAGACCAATAATATATCACAGTTATTATTTTGTCCCACATAATTCTCTTAGGGCCCTTTTGAACAAGCGAATTAAGAATGTTCCAATTTTGTAACGATGAATAAAGAGGCTTATATAAAGAGGATGCTATAAATATTCCAAAAGATGCGATACTGATCGAAAAGATTGCATTTGTTACAAATTCATACCAATCCACAGAATCTTTTGGAGTTTGATGCAAAAGGTTTAAAGATGGAGTTAACAATTTAGATAATATATCAAAATGGATTTCATCTTGATTTAATTGATTGAAAGGAATTCCTATAATTCCAGTAAAAAAAGTAAATAGTATTAAGACAAGCATAGGAAATAACATAGTATTATCTGATTCGGGGGGATAGGAGAACTTTTTTTTTGTGCTAAAAAAAATTATATTAATAAATGGCTGTGTCATATTTATTACATTAACATCAATTTGATATGTCTTTTTGCAAAAAAAGCAAGCCTTTTCATTATTAATCATTTTTAATAAAGATAATAAATAATTTTTTTTTTAACATTTTTCCCCTAGCTATCGTGCAACAATCTGTTTTGTTGCTGACAACTTGGCCTTAGATGATCAATCCTGAACTGATGAACTCCACTATCGGCTTCGTTGCCCCAGCTAACAACCCGGTCGGCTATGAAAGAGATTCACTACTTGTTGAGCTACTTACTTTACGGCTCGTGAGCAACGACGATAGATTCCATTTATCCTCCGTTTATCCTTAAGTTCGCTACCTAAGACTCTATTTTAAGTGAATTCCTGTACGTATAAGAAATAGCTAAACCCATAACTCGTGATTCGTAGCTTACAACCTATCCTTAGATTCTCAATTGATCTTTGCTTACCGCTTACAAAATATCTATCTACGGTGCTTACTTCGCCTTCGAGGAAGCGCTTTGCTGCTGGTTTGCTACTAACAAATTCTTTCTTAAAGTCAAAGGGGATGGGGTAGAGGGTCTGCAGATACTATACTCGTCGAGCTCCTCAGTGCCCCAATCTTCCCTGCTCCGCCAGCGCGACAACTGTAAAAATCATTTGACGCTTCTTCTCACGAATTGGATTTGAACCAATATCTCCGGGCGACTTTCCTTTTAGTCGATCGTGATGTAAGTCTATTCTTCCTTTCATCATAGGTAAGGCAAAGCGCTTTCTTTTAAGAATGCATATGGTTCCATCTTTCTTCCTTTAGTTAACCCCTTTCACTAAGGCTTAAGGCTAGCTCTTCTCTCCGATCCTCTCCTCTCCCTTAGCACAACTATGTACTAAGCTCTTGAACCCTTTGGTCGAGTGTATTATATAACCTTTCAGTCGAGCATATTCTTTCTCCTATACCGAGCATATGACTCAACTTTCGATCGAGCCTTATCCTTTTCTGTCTCAACCTGATTCCATTTCTGACTCGTTAAGGCATTACACTCCGGGGAGGTTGCTTCCTAAAAAGAACTGGGTTTGGCTCGTTGCCTTTGATTCTTTACCCATAGCATAAGAAAAAGGGTGCGTGCTTCAACATCTCAGTTTGAACCTCTTGCTCTTAAGGATAAAACTACGATCTTTGCTGGACTGGCAGTTCAGCCACGTAATTTATCCCTCAAGCTTTTCTGAACGAACTTGACCCGCTCCTTGAGTTTAGGGCTATAGAGTTGACTTGCTTCTCACTAACGGCAGAATCATAAGCTTCATCACTCGACTCTAAACCAAAATAGAATATATATAGGATATAAATCCTTCACTCCGGAAAGGTAGGTTCCATACCGACAAGACCTCCTACCCTAGAATCAGCTCATTTCACACCAACTAAAGTTGAACTTAATCACCAAGGTAGAGTTGGGTAGAGCCCTAATGTAACTGAACGAAGTGGAAAACCCGCAATACGAGAGCAAAAACCTTCTGTGTGTAAGAAGAAGAGCAACATCGAGTTTTTTAGGCAGGATATAGATCGAGCGCAATAAGCTACAGGAGGGAGTCTTTTGCGAAAAGAGCATCTCAAAGAAGGTCCTCACTCAGCTCTCAGGCTGTCCGTCCCACCAAACAAAGAATAGGGAATGTAGGATTGGTAAGCTTTGCCGGAAAGAAGCTATTCGACTAATTCAGGAGGCTACTAGCGGCGAAGTTAGCTTCGGAGCGTGCTCTTGCGTGAAGCGGAAAGGGGGCCTAGTCACAGCGCAAAGGGACAGCGGAATCTAAGCCCACACCAGATAGGGAAAACGAGGACTAGTCGTCAACCACCACTTGATTCGCTTATCTGTTGAAACAGTCTTATCCAGACAGTCAACCTTTAGGGCATATGACTTGTAAGGTCAATAAACCTATCGTATCGACGAGATGCTACAATAATAAAATTTGCAGACTATGAAAAGAATTTGTTCTCATCTACGTCTGTCCCAATCATGGGCAGTTGAAGAGAGTTCTTCCGATCATTGCGTAAGCCGAGCTGGGCTTGCAGCAGAATGAATCTGCTGAGACGTCCAAAGAAGCAGAGAAAGGAATTGCTACTTTCACTAGAAAGCATACTCCTTATATAAGAGTGATTCATGTGCACATCCCGTAGGCAAGGTAATTTATCTAAATTCCCTTATGCGTCCCCTTCTTTTACTATTCTTCCTCCCCCCTCGTAGATTGACTGTTCTGTGCGAAGATCTTGCAAAACCTATTCTGGGCATTTCGGGATAAAACCTTGGGCAAAGCCTCTCTCCACGTGAAAGCTATAGAAGTACCATATTTTCTTTAACTGCGCGGAAAGTCCCCTTCGTGCCCCACGGTCTAATAGATGTGTCAAAGAGGTGCTAAAGCCCTAAGAGCGGAAATCCCCCATCCAAAAGACTAGCAGCATATTCGTCGCAAACAGTATTTATTTGTCCAATTCTTCCCTCCTTCTATCAAAGAGCCAAACAGGGTATTCGATGCAGCGAATTCGAAAGCAGGAGATTCTATTCTGATTCCATTTCAGGCTATTCACTCACCAGAAAGAGTCAAATCAGAAGTCCCAGAGCTTGGACATTTGTAAACAACCGATTCTGTAATAGCAGCCCCTTCTAAAAACCTAATCCTAATCTTGCTAAGAGTTCGTTGTCATTTGCTTACTCAAGCTGCAGTGGATAGGCTGAAAGCAGTAAAGCATCAAAAGAGGATCTCCTGCGGTCTCCACTACCAGACCTGCTTTCCTCGGCTTACCATAATAGGATAGGAGCTGCTCGAAAAGAAGCTATAGGCGGGCTTCCTTCTTTCGCTCTCTCTGGCCTAGCTTAACCTCTCAGTTCCACAACCAACCCCCCAAAAGAGCTGGCAGATGCAAGGAATAGGACAGGAGGTCTCGTGGGAAAGTAAAAGAGGTATGGTAGTGAGAGTAGATCCTCATCTTCTTCTTTCCCGTGATGATTGGCCAGCCCGTGAGGAACTTTATACGAAAAAATGTTCAGATGTTGGGAATGAAACTTTCACTAATGTCCCTGGGTCGGTGGATGTGAGCCTTAGCTCGATGGTTGGTGGCTTTCTGGGCTTTGACTTTGATCACGTAACTCAATAGTTCGGGAACGAAGCGAGCAATCTCGTACTATTGTGTCATCAACTACTTTGGGGTCGGCAGAAGCCTTCTCATCATTGACTGATCGGGCACAATCATCCTATCCGAAGCGGAACATTCCAGGTTTGATTTTTCAACTAAACTAAAGACGTCGTGACACACAATGGATCATAGGTTTCTCCTTTGAAGGTGAATTCCCAACATCAGATGGCCGAGAAAGAATCTCCATAGGGAGCGCCATGTCAGCTTTCGTTCCACTACTTAGTCAAAAAATCACTTCAAGTAGATCATGGAGTTTGACCGGATATCAATTCCAGCTTTGTCTTGGGTTGCTTCCTTCCTTATTCATATTGAAGGTAAACGAAGTTGAATCCTTTCTTTTCTATAAGTGATTCTTCAAGTCGTGCCTCTTTCAACAGGTCCTTAGGGGCCAGAGGAAAGATTCTTTCTTTATTATTATAAAAATGTCGACTCCTTAGATTCTGGCTGCTACTAATGCAAAAACTTTTTCATCCTTGGCGTAAGGCATAAATTATTTACTTTTGGAACTGAAAGTTTTACAGAAATGGATGCAGTTCCTATATGGGAGATTGGGAGAGGGCTCTATACGAGACCTGTGTATACCACTCTGTACGGAATCATACCTAGCTGGTTTTCAGGCTTGTCTGTGAGAAGCACCAGAACTAAAAAAGGGGTTCCATAGAGGAGGAATTCACTGGCATGAAAGGCTTTCCTGCTGCCTTAGTGGAGAAGCGGTGATAGTGATAGCTGTTAAGGGCATCTTACGAGCGCCTTTCTTTCTTTGCCAGGAGAGGTGGCCGTTGAGCATTGACCGAGAGTCAAATCTCTCCTGTTACTGAAGTCCAAGGGAAGCCACCGTAGTACACGGTTGGAACAAAAGGTGATCCATGGCCATTGAAAAAGAAAGAAATGAATTCCAGAACCGTTCGAATATTATCGTAGCTGTGAATGAGAATGGTAAGCGAAGACTGAGTCGACTGAAAGGAGAGGTATGGTACCAAAATCGAATCACATTACTGTAATGAATGAAAAGGTTGGGTTGGTTAGCGAGTCTCATAGGCCTTTGGTACCTAGAGACTCTCAATCCCAAATTACCCGGGTTCTATGGGGAAAGCTCAATCCCACCGGTCTTCTTATTCAAGTAGTTAACATTTCGCTTCGGTAAGCATTCCTTGGGAAAGTAATCCCTCTCGCCACCTTCAAGCTAGGGAAAAAACCTTCTTGCTAAGAGATGCCATCTGATCTTTCCTGGTAAATAAGGCTATGAAAAGCAAGGCCGAAAACTATAGACTGTGAGAAGGATTTGCTGCGATAGACATATTTAACCGGGTGTCGAACTCCTAAATCAAGAAAGGGGCGCATCGGTAAAGACATTACAGTTAGCTGTTCAGGACAAGTGGCATCAATTCTTTGCCTTAGGGCAATTAGCCCGGTCCAAGAGAAGAAAGACTGAGCTTTCTGTGTTAAGATGCCTATTGACTTTCTTCCATGATCTACTTTCAAAGGGAGGAATCCTAGGATGTGGTCAAGCTCACACCTCAATGTGTGAAAGAATCAGAACTGGACCACAAGTACCCAGATCTCAAAAGTAGGCAATTTAGAATCTATAACAGAACCTGAAATGGAGAATGAAGTGAACCCCGAATAGGTGGTCATTCATGATTGGCTTAGTCAATCCCTTCACTTGCCTGTACTCTTATCCCTGAGTCTTTGATCAAGGAGTGGCTCACTGCCCAAAACTGTCATGGAGCCTTTAGGAGTCTTCGGATTTAGGAGTCAGCATAGGTCGAAAGCTTTCTTTTCTTCCTCTTATGTATATGTAATTTTCTCTCTCTTAAGGTCTTTCCTTACGTGGATGTAGTTCAAAGCTTGAGCTTTCGATATTTGGAATGCCAACCCCGATTGCCTTAACTAGTTCCCTGGGATCACAACTACCTTAGAGGAGAACTTGCTCGTCCCTCGGACTCTTTTCAACAAGAGAGCAACAGGAGCGTTCGCTCAAGCTATCGTCTAAGCTCAGCTCCTGTTCACAAATGCCATTAGCTTTGAACCAGGAAAAGCAAATTCCGCACTCCCTTCTTATGACTAAATTGAGATCAATAATTACATGGATGAAGTAATTTTTCCTTTGTCTTCAGTGATCTATTAAAGAGCTTCCCTGTGACCACCGGAAGGGTAAGGAAGAAGGGTCAGACTCAGCCCTTATTCCTTGTTGATTTGCTTGGTCTGCTACGGAAATCACTTCCTCTAAATATTTGATTCCTGTGTCTCTACTGATTTTAGTGCTCTGCCAAAGGTTTGATCCAAAGTCGGCATTAAATCGAAGGCTTTGAGCTCTTTGTCCGAGGACGATATCCTAATTGCTAGTCCGAATCAAGGGCATTCATTCTTCCTTGAAACCCAACTAGCAGCTTGCTGTTATCAATCAGGTTTGCATTCTATTCAAAGCATCTTCCTTTGTTGGATTTCCTGTTATTCGTAGCCGGCTCCTCTCTAAGCTTTGAGCAGCAACGGATTAAGGATAAGCTGCAAGAGCTAGGATTGACTTTCATTCAACCTCCTCCTTACCTTAGTAGACCAGAACAACCACTCGCTCGCGGCACACTTTCTATATCAATATCACGATTTGATGTAAATGCGCTATATCCAATTCTTTTATATACCCACATGGGATCCTCCCTGAAACTCTTGCCTAATCAAAGGGGACATAATAGGTTGAAGGAACCTTGCCCACAGAAAGCACAACTAGACACCACAGCAGAGGCTTTAGACAAATGACTTTGATCCACATTAGGTTCTCCTAATGAGATCTTTACGCACGTTGAAACTATTGAATAGGAGCCAGTTAGAACGCTTTCACTAGAGGACATCACGAAGCTCCTTGAGCAGCCTCCGCAACTCTGGTAACGCCATATGGTAAGGCGTTGCGGCTGATGGACTGAACTCTATGCGATGGTTCACATCTCTCTTGGGTGGCAATCTCTTGGGCCTCAGGCTGGCAAACTCATCCAGCACGTCTCCGACTGGCTTAGGCTATTCTGTCTGCTTTGCAGGTTGCGCCTCCTCCCTCAGCGCGTCCAGAAATGTTGGTTGCGCCTTCTTTATTCCGCCCACCAACAGCATGTCTTAAATCTGCGTGGCCTTGACACTCCCTTCTCTCGCCAGTGGTACTAGGCAGGGACCATTCTTCTCGCCGAGGATGGCTAGTGTGTTGGCACATGGGATTGGTACGGCATTCACGCTGTCTAGAAATTCCATGCCTAACACAATAGGGCAATCATCCATCTGTACCTGCTCTCCTAACCGCTTTCCAACATCATCTTTCTCGCTTTCAAAGCAAAGAAAAGAGAAACGACTAACTAAGCACTAGGTACGGTCAGCCTTAGACAAGACAAGCCAATCATTCACACCTGACTTTCTCTATAGAGACTTTTTCTATAGCTAGTCCTATTGAGTAAAGGGGTCGGTAGGCTCTCTATCTCAATCCGAGGAACTGAACTAGAGCTCACCTTAGCACAGAACTGAAGGCGCTAGACGGAATGAAACTAGGACCTAACCTAATGGTAAACAGGTGAAAGATTAGGAAATCCTACTCCCCCGTGTAACAGAGAGGGAATCCATCATACTACGATCGTCAAATCCTCTCCTATGAAGTAAACAAAGCCTACGCTGTCAATAGAACCGTCGGCCTAGAACCCAATAGGAGCTAATCAGACTCTCCCGAGGAATTTGACTAAGACACCCCTTCTCCCCTGGCTAATATGGTTCCGGTGGAATAGGCGGACATAGAATACGGGGAATGCGCATACTGTGACCCGTAGGAATTCGACCAAGGCAAGGCTATACAAGCCGGGATGCTAAACCATGTACTGCAGCCAAAGAGATCTTACCCCCATCCAACCACCAAGAAAGTTTCTTACTAGCCAGGAACTATAAACAACTCCCTTAAAAAGGGCCCTAAGGAATGCAAAAAGAAAGAATAAAAGGCAGAAGTCTGGGGCACCTGCTACCGGATCCCGTTGAAGTTTACTTTTAGAGTTCGGTCTAACGCAACCCAACGAGTTCTTTCAATAGTAGTCCCTTGCCCAGCTGGTTGAGGTACCATGCCCTCTCCTTGACAGATGGAGATAGCTTCGAATGATGAGAAAGTGCGCTACCTACTTTGAATGGTAAATGCTGTAAGCTCCGGCTTTGCGATATGACCCACGTTGCAATGTTCTAAGATGATGCTTCTGGAAAACCGGAATTCTTAGAATATGCTAAAGTTGCGGTTAGCCT